AAGGCCAGATATAATTTGATCATTATGAACAAATCCAAAATCCTTGTAGACAAAGCCAATCAGCAGTTCCCAACCATGGGGCGAATGAAATCCGATACATAAATCAGTTAATAAAAGAAGAGAAAAAGCTTTTATTGTGTCACTTAAGTTATATAGGAATTCCTGAGCCCAAGAGTTAAGAATAAGAAGTTCCTTATTACCCAAAATAGAATAACCACTTAGAATAATGAAACAGATTATATTTGTCGAGAAGTGCAAAATCGTATGAATACGACCCTCGTTGTGTATCTTGATTAATTGGATTGTTTCTTTGTGAATTCCTATACGAAGGTTTTGTAGATGTGTCTCCGAGTATTCCTTGATCATTTCCTCTAAGAGCAGGAGTTCCTTTAATTCTTTGAATTTTTCTAGAATACTATTTTCTTCAATATCATTCAAAAAAGTTTCGGATTGCCTAGTATTCCACCAATTTGTAATCCATGATTCCAGACTTTTTTGAAATGAGAGCGAAATCCACCAAGGCAAAAATACTATAGATGCAAGATAGAAAAGAGGAGTTAATGCTTTCTTTTTTGCCATTTTTATATGTGAATTGTTAATGAATTCGTCGACTTTATGTAATCTAATATTTCTCTCACGCATCAGTTCTATTACAAGTTATCGAATCTATAATCTATTCACTCTTTTTTATTATTATTTCCATAATGTCTGCTTTGACTCGAAGGGATGTTCTGAAGAAATTTCGATTAAGTTATGTTATAGAAAAAGAGGATTCTTGCGTTTTTGCCCTCCTGCTGAGAAAGCATGCATTTGTCGGCTCATTTCTTAAAATACTTCAATTGGTACGCGCAAGAAATAGGCCAATTCAGCAGCTTTTTGTTCCATTTCCCGTGGAGTAAAATTCTCATCAGTACGAGTCAATGGAATGGCTCCCTGGCCTTTGATATCCATATAAAGGACACGACGAGCATAAATACCCTCTTTAACTTCTATTCTGACGGACTGAATATCTTTTATAAGAAATCGGAGGAAGACCCGACGATTTTTTCCAGGAAATCCCCAACGAAAAATACACACTATTCCGTCTTTTCTATCAAATCGATCATAACCACTACCTACATTCCACGAAATTGTGCACCACAAATAAGAGCTAATAAAAAGACCCGCAATCCCATAGAAAGACATCACAATTCCTTGTGGAAAAAAAATGATTTCCTGAGACGGAAATAAAGATATCAGATTTCTACCAAGATAACTAGAGGTTCCAACCAACAAGAATCCTAATGAACCTAAAAAAAGGATAACAGCCCAGCAGAAATTACTTGTTTTTCGAGCCCCTGTTATAGGTTCTATCCATATATGTTCTGATCGACAACTCATACTTGGTCCAGTTGCTTTTTTTTGGAATTGAGAGAATACCCCAAATGAATTTCACTTTAGTCCTTTTGTTTCCGAAGTAACTAGCATCAACTAGCAATAGTTTGATGTGAACCTTTAGGAGTAATTCATTAAATTGGTTAGATCTAAACTAATAACATACCCTTCGTATGATCTCACTAAAGATAGCCACATGCATATAGATAGACCAACTTTACAATTAAGCCGTCCGCCAATCAATTCGGGTCTATTTGAAAATAGCTAGAATATAGCATTTTGGGAGATTTTCGTCGGAAGACGCTTATACCATATTTTGCTAAAAGGATATCTGTGTTATGATACAAGCGTCAGTTTAAAAATGAGATTTTGTGCCCTCGGCTCTAAACAATCTTGTTTTTTTGAACATGAAGAAATAAAGAAGCCATTGCGATTGCCGGAAATACTAGGCCTACTAAAGGGACCAAAACAGAGGGAAAGTTAAAAGTTGTCATAGAATGGGTACCTCGCTTTACTAATTTGTACCTGTTATTATTATTTAGATTTTATATTTATAGAATATAAAGATAAAGATATCTTATTATATATAAATCTTATATCTTATTATAATTATAATTTGATAATTCTAAATTGGGATTATTATTACTTAATATCTCTCTAATCTATTCTAATTCTAAATGAGTATATAATGTAGTTTTTCATGCCTCTACACGAAAGATTTGAAAGGATATGGATGAGATATTATTTTATTCATTTTTTGCTCTTGTCTTCCAATTTAGCAAAAAGTTTCTTAAAAATGAATTAGATTCTATTTATTTAGTTTTAGAATTAGATCTATTTAGGGTTTGTTAGAATCCCATCCAGCAGGGATTGTTAGTCAAAATAGGATTATCATAAGGTTCAAAATAGGATTATCATAAGGTTCAAAATAGGATTATCATAAGGTATAGAAAGATAAAAAATGCGATTATTCCGATAAACTAATTACTTGGTTGCTCAAAATAATTCCACTTTATGTTCTAATTTTGACTCAAAGGAAAGAAAGTGTGGAGTTGAAATAACTCACTCAGAACGCTTTTTAAAGGATTACGTGGTACGATTAGATCGAATAAGCCCTTCTGGAATA